AAAAAGTAGTCTTTTGAATATAAAAATGAAAATACTCACTAGATAATAAATAAAAAAAAAGTAGTCTTTTGAATATAAAAATGAAAAGACTCACTAGATAATAAATAAAAAAAAGTAGTCTTTTGAATATATAGATGTCTTTCACATCCAACGATAACAACGAATTTGAAAATTTCGAAAATGCTAATAAAAATACACTCTCAAAGTCGCTCTATTTCATTAGATTCTAGTAAACGCCTCTTAACTTCACAATCGTTATTCTATTCCACCTCTTCGAATTAACATTTCATGGAGAACTACTATGATGACGAAATTTTGGACTAATGTTTGTATGAAACTAACTAATTCGGCCCTTGGGGCCGGACTCTATTATGGGTTTCTAACTACATTCTCGATAAGACCCTCATATCTCTTCCTTTTCGTTGAAGCACCCGAGCAGAAGGCCGCAGCAATAACTGGTTTGATTATGGGCCAGCTCGTGAGGTTCATGTCGATCTATAATACGCCTTTGCATCGACTATTGTGGACACCGCATATCGTAACGGTACTATTTGCACCCTATGTTCTATTTTATTTCGCAGCCGACAATTGGGACTATACGGTTACGATGGCTACTAGAAAGAATTTAGTAATTTTTCTAAATACTTTCATTTTTCAATTAGCGAACCAGACCCTTTTACCAACTGCAACCTTAACCCGATTAATCAACGTGTATATGTTTAGATGCAACAACAAAATTTTATTGGTACTAAGTAGTTTTGTTGGTTGGTTAATTGGTCACATTTGTTTCCTTGTGGTCTCGAAAAGATTATTGGACTGGATACGAATCTATGTTATGAGTAGCTCTAAGAAGGAACTTGTGGCAGCATTAGATAGGTATATCTATATCTACCTTGGGGCAAAAGTTCAAGTACGTTTTTCCCACGTTCAGTACCGGGTAGCAGAATTTCAGAAGTATATCAACTCAGAATGGAGAAAATACAAAAAGAAAATTTATCAGTACCTTGTTAGGGCCCTTGGCGACGAATTTGAATTCCTTGCACGAAACTTTCAGTGGACTGTGTCAGAAATTCAGTACTTGCTGTTAATAAACTTAAGGAGAAACACGGGTAGGTTCGTTAATATTTTCTTGTTTGTTACCTGTATGTACTATTTAGGCAAAGGCCCGGTATTGATCTTTTCACATCCACTGACAGGCATCCAAGCCCCAGCACTGCGAGCAAATTGGGTAGCCAGACAAGACCGAAAAGCTGACACTTACTGGGAGAACGAAGAAGAAGAAGCGGAAGAGGACAAGAACGAGAACAAGAACGAGGACAAGAACGAGGACAAGAACGAGGACCAGAAGGAGGAGATTCTAAGAAAAACAGTCTTATTCAACGAAGAAATTGCTAACCCGCCTTGGGGAAGGGATCTCGATGAAGAAAAAGATCAAAAACTCCCCATACCGGTGGAAAGCATTTTAGCGGGCGATTTTTGTCCGTTTCAATGGACGCGTCCAGTACGATACATAGGCAATGACCACTTTTTTGGAGCCGTAAGAAAAGAAGCTTCACAATATTTTTTTGATACATGCGGAAGTGATGGAAAAAAAAGAATATCTTTTACAGATCCTCCCAGTTTTTCTAGTTTTAAGGAACTGATGAAAGGGGTGATATCTTCAGTAGAAAGACTCTCCTTTGATAAACTAGACAAAGATTGGCTTTCTAAGAACGAACAAAGACAAAAAAACTTAAATAACGAGTTTAGAAAGAGAATTGAGGCTCTAGACACGGGATTTATTTTTCTAGATATACTCGAAAAAAGGACTAGGCTTTGTATTGAGCAAATGAATGAAACCTACTTCTGCCTACCAAAAAGGTATGATCCTTTGTTGGCTGGGCCCTCTCGTGTAAGAATCAAAGAGTTGAGCGACGTAATTGAGGATCCCGAAGAAGAAGAAACAGAGGAAAGCGAAGAAAAGAAGAAAAGTGAAGAAAAGAAGAAAAGCGAAGAAAAGGAGAAAAGCGAAGAAAAGGAGAAAAGCGAAGAAAAGGCGAAAAGTGAAGAAAAGGCCCAGAAAAGCCCAGAACAGGAGAAACGGGAAAAAGAGAGGGAACAAGAGGAAGAAGCACTTCGACGCGAAAAAGCACGTCTAGAGGAAGAAGCACGTCTGCGCGAAGAAAGGGCACGTCTTAAATTGGGCGAATTTCGTGAAAAAGTCTCCAATCTACTGAAATTTAAAGAACAATTAAAAGAAACTACAAAATATCGTGAAAAAGTCCAGACTGCAATGAAATCTCCTCGAATAAAAAAAAAAAGAACTACAAAATCTCGTAAACAAATCGACGATGAACCTAGAGAATCTCAACTTAAAGAAATCGATGAACCTAGAGAATCTCCACTTAAGGAAGTCGATGAACCTAGAGAATCTCAACTTAAGCAAATCCTTGCTCTAAATCAAATTCATGATACCCTTTTGCCAGGTTTGATTTTAGAGTCCCCACAATATGAAGAGAGAATGTTCGCGATACTAAAAAGTAAAACATTAAAACTCAGAGCGGAAGGAAAATTATATTATAATCCTTTGTCAAAATTTTTTGCTAGACCTGGGGAAAAGGAGGGAGGAACCCTTGATAGGAAACAGCGAAAACGCAAAAAGCGCAAGCAAGAATGGACTTATAACGCGGGACAAATGTTCGGACGAGCGCACATCCATCAACCTGTCCCTCGCTGGTCATACGTATTACTCCGCGAGCTCAACTATGAGCTGGGCGACCCTTTTGTAACCCTGCGGGGAGATGATGACTGCTTTGATATTATATCAGGACAATACAAATATGACGTTATTATGAATGAAGCGACTCAAGCTAAATTGTTGTCGTTGGGAGATAGTAAGAAAGCGAAGAGAAACATGGATCCGGAAATTGCTACAGAGATGAATATAAAGGTTAGAATGGATTACAAAAACAGTGGGGGAGACCCTTATAATAAGGCGTATTGGATAAGCCTTTTGCATTCTCACGCCGGCAGCAGCACCATCGATATGGAGGGGAATGACGCGGTGATTACGAACTTGTGGAGGACCTCCTTGAAACAGGTGCGCGATCAATTTTGGCATCAGGATGAAGTCAAAGGTGCTATGATCGCCCTACGGCGTAAAAACGGAGTTGTTATAAGAAAGATTGAAAGGTTTCCGCATTCCCCTCTTTTTTTAGGCTTCTTAGAAAGTGCACTGGCTCGTTTTTTTAGGGTATTGAAATCCGTTCCTTGGAAAATACAAAATTTGATGCATAGCTTTGGAATAAAAAAAGGGGCCCTTTTCACTCGTAAGGAACCTAAGAAAGAACAGGCAAAAAGAAAAATACAAAGAAAGCCAAAAAAGAAAAGGAAAAAAAGAAGAAATAGATTAGGAATAGACCCCGACGAAGAGGTATTCCGGATGGATGGACTAGATGCATGGAGTGAGCTTTATTATGGGCTAGGCACAAGGGGGATCATTTTAATCTGGAATGCTTTTTTTAGAAAATATATTACGTTACCTTTAGCGATAATAGGTAAAAATATTGCTCGGATCTTATTGTTGCAGCAGCCCGAGTGGGCTGAGGATAGAAAGGACTGGGAAAACGAGAGTCATGTTTTATGCAACGATGAAGGTTTTGTTCTAAACGAGGGCGACATATCTATCGAGAACTTGCCGGAGGAATGGTGGGACTACGGTTTTCAAATTCAAGTTATATGGCCTTTAGAGTTGAAACCTTGGCACACAGCGGGTGAGAAAAGGAAAACCAAGAAGTCTGCTTTTATAAGGTCTACTTGGGGATTAGCTGACTTTCCTTGGGGTCCTGTCCGACGCAACCAGCCCTCCGTTTTTTGGAAGCCCATTTTTACAGAACTAAGCAAAAAAAGTCAAAGATTCGCAGCAGCAAACTTGCAAGGGCACGTCGGTCGATTTATAAGAAGCGTTTGCAACACAACAATACAGCAAAATTTGGCTACAGTTCTAAGAAATTCAAAAGAAAGCATACAACGGCTTAAAGAAAGCATAAAACAGGTTAACGAGAGCGTTATAGTTCTAAAAAGCAGAATTTTGAATAGACTAAAAAAAAATACAAGATTAAAAGAGATAGGGGTAGATGAATCGAGTGAAACTCAAAAAGAAAAAGATTCCATAAATGGACTCAACACTGAGAAAAGTAATGAATCATTTAATGAAATTAGCTCTACAGCTTCGACAAATTCAGAAGAAAAAATAAAAAATCTAATTAATAGAACAAGCACAATCAAAAACAAAATAGAAATAATTACAAAAGAAAAAAAAAAAGTAACTTCCGGACTAAATAATAGTCGTAACAACAAAAAGCAAAATAATAATGTAGAATTATTAAAAAATTTGTGTAAAATAGTTAAAAGAAGAAATGTTCGATTACTAAGTAAATGTAATTATTTTACACAAATTTTCATTGAAAAACTATACAAAATATACCTAGATATCTTTCTATATATTATTAAGATTCCTAGAATCAATTTGACAAAAAAAAAATTTGAGAAAGACATTTCCAATACTGAAACAAATCAAAAAAGAATTACCGTTCGACAGATTGTTCCGAAATTTGCTTCCTTGCCAAATTTATCTTCTCTATCGCAAGCGTATGTATTTTACAAATTATCACAAACCCTAGTTAGTGATAAGTTAAGATCTGTTCTTCAATATCGCGGAACGTCTTTTTTTCTTAAGACTGCAATAAAGGATTCTTTTGAAAGACTGGGAATATTTCATTCTGAATTAAAGCAGAAGAAACTTAGAAATTGTGGAACAAATCCATGGAAAAACTGGTTAAGAGGTCAGTCTCAATACAATTTATCTAAGGAACATTGGGAGCGAGTAGGCGCACAAACCTGGCGAAATAAAGTTAACGGGCGCCATACGCCTCAAAATACGCATTTAAATAACGGAGATTCATCTGAAAAAGACCCATTACTTCATTCCAAAAAACAAGATGATTCCGAAGTATATTCAGTAAGAAATAAAAAAACTAAGTTTAAGAAAAACTATAAATATGATCTGTTAGCATATAAATATATTTCTTCTGAAACTCAGAAGGACTCCTCTATTTCTAAATTGCCATTACAAAGCCAAGAGATCGCCTTATTTGATATACCAGAGGAAATTTTTTTCAAGACTTATTTCAAGGATTTGATACTAGATAAGAAGTTTCTAGACAAGATTTATCGAGCCAATACTTATCTAGACAATTATCTAGACAATACTTATGTAGATAAGGATTATGCCAAGGATTATCTAGATAAGAGATTTCTAGACAAGGTTTATTTCACGGATTATATAGACCAGCTTTATCTAGAACATGATTATTACAAGGATTATCTAGACAGGCTTTATCTACACAATCTACCCGATAATTCTCTAGACAATTATCTAGACAAGGTTTATACGTCTCTGAAAAACATGCGAAAGAAAAAACCTGAAAGAAAATATATGGACTTTGATTGGAAGCTTTTCGAAAAATATATAGCAAATTTGGAGGCCGCTAAAAAGATCGACCCTAACCATAATACAAATATTAAAATTGATACTAAGAATTATAAAATAATTGATACTAAGAATTCGGAAGCAATTGAGACTAAGAATTCTAAACTAATTGAGACTTCTAAACTAGTTGAGAATGCAGCAATGGCAGTCAATTTGAAGGATTATAATTCTGAACTAATTAAGCCTAAGAAAGCTCCAGTAATTATAGGTAGACTAGGTAAGGATGGTAGACTATATGTGCCTAAGGATACTATAATACTTAAGACGAAGAATAAAACACTACTTGCGGCTGAGGCTGCTAAACAAAGTGGGATTAAGCGTCCTCAATATCCACAACTGAAGAAAACGAATTCTGAAATAAATGAGAAGGAAAATAAGAATAAAAATAAGAATGAGAATAGAGGTGTTATTTATGATATCGTTCCAAAAATGAGCTTGGATCCAGAAATCGAAAAGGATCCAGAACTCAAAGACGATCCAGAACTCAAAGCAGCCAAAAAACGCGTTTTAAATTGGCTACGCTTGGTCAAAAAAGGGGCGAGACAATACTTCTCTAGAAAAAATGGGATGTTATGGTATCGAACCACCGAAAAAATTATAGAACGCAAAAAAGACAAAAAAAGCTTTTGTATGGGAATTCAAAGCTTTTGGATGGGAATTACCGACGAAATCTTAAAGTCACCCAGAGCGAATTCGAAACTCAAAAAAGCCAAAAAAAGCTTTTTTAATTGGATGGTAATGACTGAAGAAATCTTAAAGGCACCCGGAGCGAAGGAAGATTGGAATCAGGAAGATTGGTTCTTCCCCGAATTTATGCGACGTAAGACGATATATCAAATGAGGCCCTGGCTTAGACCTTGGAAGCTACTTCTTTTAAATTTCAAAGGAAACGAAGAAGAAGAAGAAGAAGACGAAGAAGTTCGTCAAGAAAAAGAAGCTATTAAAGAAGCTATTAGAGAAACTAAGATTATTCAAAGCCTCGAAGACCAAAACATCGCACCCGAAGACCTGCCACAAGCTATTAGCAAAGCTAAGGCTCTTCAAAACCCCGAAGACCTCGAAATCGAAGACATCCAAGAAGTTCTTAGAGAAAATTATGAAAAAGGGTTCCGTAAACAAAAAACACAATACCGAACTGGCTTGCCGAGGCTAACCGAGTTGAATGAACTTAACGCCCAGTATTTGGGTGGTAGCATACACACCGAGCCGCTATTTGACGAGGATATGCTCGAGCGGCTAAACTTACTACAGATGGTGAAAAAGACAAGAGATTTTTTCCAACGTAGACGAAGGCTTATACTCTATATTACCATGGGAGATCTGCCGGCAGACAAATTGACAAAGCATTATTCGACTGAGGCTACTCTGTTTAATTGGATGAACGAGGGTTGGCTCACGTTCGAACCCCTATTAACAGCGTCTCTAAAAGATCTGGAAGAATTTCTTATGTATCAAGCTATACGTATTTCATTAGTTCATAAGAGTAAGCAACAAACTAATCAACGATACGAAAAAAAAAAAGATACGGATCATTTTGATTTGCTTGTTCCTGAAATGATTTTATCGTCTAGACGGCGTAGAGAATTGAGAATTCTGAATTCTTTAAATTTCAATTTCAAGAATAGGAATGGTGTAGATAGAAATCCAGAATTTTGCAAGGAGAACAACAGAAAAAGCTGGGGTCAATTTTTGGACGAAAGTAAAGACCTTGATAGAGAAAAAAATGAATTAATTAAACTCAAGTTCTTTCTTTGGCCTAATTTTCGATTAGAAGATTTAGCTTGTATGAATCGATATTGGTTTGATACCAATAATGGCAGCCGTTTCAGTATGTTAAGGATCTATATGTATCCACGATTCAAAATTAGGTGGAGGATACTGTGATACTAAGTTAATGACAAATTCATTAGAGCCAGAAATAAATCAACAGAGTCTTCGTACTAAAAAACTGTTCGCTTTTTTGTTTTGTGAGTGTAAAAATGTACCATCCACTATCCCAATCAAATTCAAAATTACTTAATTGAAAACTCAGTAAAAATACTGCCAAAAATTCCGATTGTTGTGTATACTACATTCAAATTTCTGGCAGTATTCTTACGGATCAATAAAATTTATATCTGTATAAAAGGGGGGGAAAATTCTTTTATGGTAAAAAATCCATTCATTTCAATTATTTCGCACGAGGAAAACAAAGAAAACAGAGGGTCTGTTGAATTTCAAGTATTCAGTTTCACCAATAAGATACAGAAACTTACTTCACATTTACAATTGCACAAAAAAGACTATTTATCTGAGAGAGGTTTGCGTAAAATTCTGGGAAAACGTCAACGGCTGCTGGCTTATTTGTCAAAAAAAACTACAGTACATTATAAAGAATTCAAAGAATTAATGGCCCAGGTGGACAAAAAAAAAACTACAGTACATTATAAAGAATTCAAAGAATTAATGGCCCAGGTGAAGAAAAAAACCCGCTAATTGGCAGAGTTATTTTTACTTTGATTCGCTTAAATTTTCATGAACTTCTTTTTGTTTTCAGCAATTTCTGGAAGAATGAATCAGGACAAAACCTAGTACTGTACCAGCGACAAGAAAAGATCGCATGATAGTCAATAGGGGACCTCACCACCCATCAATGCACAGTCTTCTTCGACTCATTGTTACTCTAGATGGTGAAGATGGTACATTAATATTGGGTTATTTACACAGAGGGCTGCAAAAAATTGCAGAAAACCAAACAATTATACAAAATTTGCGTTATGTAACACGTTGCGATTATTTAGCTCCTATGTTCACAGAAGCAATAACTGTAAATGCACCAAAACAGTTCGGGCAATATTCAAGTACCGAAAAGGGCCAGCTATATCCGAGTCATTATGTTGGCGTTAAGTCGTATAGCTTCACAAGCGTTATTCTATTCCAACTCTTCGAACTTCTATTTCAGAATTTATATTTCCGGAGGAAACCTATAATGAATAATCTTACTCGCTTTTTTACTAATCTTACTCGCTTTCTTACTAATATTTGCACGAACCTAACTAAGTCGGTCTTTGGGGTCATGAAAATATGCATAGTTGTTACATGTAAGTCGGTCTTTGGGGTCATGAAAATATGCATAGTTGTTACATGTTTGTACTACGGAGGCCCGTTAATCCAACCCGGCCTTGCCTGGCGACCGGATATCGTTCTAGGCGACCTAAAACTGCCACAAATAAAAAGACGCTCGTCAAGCGAGAAACGATACGCACTACGGAAAGAACTAATAGAGCTGATAAAACGAGGGGAAGATCACTGTGCATATGATTATCAAAACGGCCTGTGGCGGATCATCCGGCCACTCGATGCGCTTTACCAGATAACAGGAGAAGATTGCTGGATTTTCCTTAGATGTCCCCTAGGCATTAGGGGGCTTATTATACTCCAGAAGGCTTTTTCCCGGAAATATATTTGGTTACCGTTAGCGATAATAGGTAAAAATATTGCTCGGATCTTATTGTTCCAACAGCCTGAGTGGGCCGAGGATATAACTGACTGGAAAAACGAAACATATTGGATATGCGACGAATACGGGTTTCGCCTACGGTACGGCAAAATCTCGATCACGAACGCATTAGAGATACTAACCACGAACATGCCGCAGCAGTGGTGGGAGTTCGGTTTTGAAGTGGAAGTTTCTATGCCGGTAGAGTTGAGACCATGGCATATACCGGATGAGTACAAACGGAGAAGACGGTTAGGAGCGTATATAAAACCGACTTGGGGGCTGACTCACTATCCTTGGTGTCCTTCCTTTCCCCCTCGGTATCTTTTTTGGATACCCATTTATGAAGTAATACAGGAAAAAATACAAACATTAGTTTATAAAGTAGTAAAAGAAAAAATGCAAAGATTGGAGCAAATCGTGAAAGAGCTGCACAATAATTTTAGACATCTCCCAGAAATTAAACTGAAAATTGAATTAGTCGTAAATAATCCAAACCTAGATGAAAAAGATAAAAACAAAAAAAAACAACAAATAAAGCCAAGTTTTAAAAAATGAAACTACTTCTTGTTCCTTATAATAAGGAACAAGAAGTATTGGAATGATTATGATTCTGATTTTTGAAAAATTGTTCGTATTCAAAACCGTTAGAATATATGACTCTATATAAAAAATGTAATGCTTTATTGGTTGAAAAAATTTTCGTGAGTGAGAAGGGCTAAAAAGATGTATACGGGAACAGAAAGGTCCACTAATTAGATTTATATATCCGAACCAATTATAAAAATATCTGCGAACAAAGGAAAATCAAATATTTTGATTTTTTTCTGATGATAAGAATGAAAAGACTTACTAGATAATAACTAAAAAAAGTAGTCTTTTGAATAATAGATGTCTTTCACATCCAACAATAACAATGAGTAATTTCTTCAGTTCGAAATGGCAGTTCCAAAAAAACGCACTTCTAGAGCAAAAAAGCGCATTCGTCAAAATATTTGGAAAAGAAAGGGATATTCATCAGCAGTAAAAGCTTTATCATTAGCAAAATCACTTTCTACCGGCAAATCGAAAAGTTTTTTTATGCAACAAGCAAATAAATCCTAATAAGAATTAGAAAATTTCGAAAATGCTAATAAAAATACACTAATAAAAACACGATTTTATCTTCTTGTAGGAAGCTAGTTTTCATTTTGGTGATGGTTGGTGGTGGGGAGTTTTATTTTCCCCATCGAACTTTTTGTTATAATTCAAATGCTAATAATATGGGGATCTCATGAATAGCGATAGAAGATCATAAATCCGATCTTTAGTTCAAATTAATGAGAGAAACTCATCAAGTCAATTTGTAAAACTTTATGAGTTCGTCTTTTTCAGAATGACTATAGAGTTCTCAGAGATTTGTTGTTTTCCATTTGCCTAATAAGTAAAAGGGGCACTAATTTTTAACAATTTCTATTATTATTGCAAAATCTTTTTAATGAAGTAAGACTGTCAAGCTTGACAATTCAATAGAAATAGCCTATTATGGGTTCGAACAAGCCGCTATGGTGAAATCGGTAGACACGCTGCTCTTAGGAAGCAGTGCTAGAGCATCTCGGTTCGAGTCCGAGTAGCGGCATACCGTCTTCGTTCGAAACACCAGACAATAGATCTTATAATGAAAAATGAATTAAATTCCCGCTTTTAATCTATTACTTAAGGGATTACGCTTTTTATGATATTTTCAACCTTAGAACATATATTAAATCATATTTCCTTTTCCATTGTTTCAATTGTCATTTCCATTTGGTTTCTCAACTTATTTGGCACTGAACTGATAAAACCATATAAGTTATCAGAAAAGGTCATGATACCGACCTTTTTTTGTTTAACAGGATTGTTAGTGACTCGTTGGATTTATTCAGGTCATTTTCCACTAAGTGATTTATATGAATCATTAATCTTTCTGTCGTGGAGTTTGTCCCTTCTTCATATAGTCGCCTATTTCAAAAAAAATCTAAATCTAAGCTCACTAACCGCTTCGAGTACTCTTTTTACCCAAGGCTTTGCTACTTCAAGTCTTTTAAGTGAAATACAGAAACCCGCAATATTAGTCCCTGCGCTCCAATCTGAGTGGTTAATAATGCACGTAAGTATGATGATATTGAGCTATGCCGCTCTTCTCTGTGGATCATTATTATCCGCTGCACTTCTAGTCTTTACATTTCGAAAGAAAAGTAATTGGGCTTTAAAATTATTTTTATTTCAGAACATCCAATATCGCTCTAAAAGAAGTACTGTTTTAAAAAATACTTCTTTTTTTTCTGGTAAGAATTTTTACAAGAGCCAATTAATTCAACAGTTGGATTTTTGGAGTTATCGTGTGATTAGTCTAGGATTTCTTTTTTTAACTATGGGTATTATTTCAGGAGCAGTTTGGGCGAATGAAGCGTGGGGATCATATTGGAGTTGGGACCCAAAAGAAATTTGGGCCTTTATTACGTGGATGATATTTGCTATTTATTTGCATATGCGAACAAATAAGAATTTTCCAGGTGAAAATTCCGCACTAGTGGCGGCTCTAGGTTTTTGTATTATTTGGATATGTTATTTTGGCATTAATATATTCGGAATAGGGCTACATAGTTATGGGTCATTTACAGTAATATCTAGGTAAGGCAACTTCTTACGCATACAAAATAACGGGAACTTTCTATAAAAAACGTTTTAACGAACTGCGTGAATCCAGTACCAATAGTGTAGTGATTCGCGCGGTTCTCGCAAAGACCGCGTATATTAGGTTAAAAAGAAAACTCCCTTTTCACTTTGATTTATTTAAAAGACTTAAAAAAAAAGTATTCTTTTTTCTATTCTATAACCAAATTGAGTCCTGCGTCGGTTATAAAACCAATTTCTATAAGTATCACACCCATATGGGATACAGAAGAATAGGCTATTATTTTTGAAAAATGACGTCGGCCGGAAGAAGTTTAAGCTGTGTAGACTATTTGTATTAGATCTATTCTCATTAACCCGGGATAAAAAATAGAATAGAATGGGCATTAAGGTAATAATTCCATATTTATGCGAATCCATCCATATCCATTTTCAATAATATTCCAGCTAAAAGCAGACAAGAAGGTCCTCAGAAGAAAATGGCCCGATTTGAGCGCTCTACATTCCTAATAGGAAAGAATAATCTAAAATACCGAGTAAAAGGTCAGCGAACGTAACTAAAAGAGTGAAAAATTCCGTTAGTAAAATGGATCCTATAGAAAGTCCACCTAGTGCCTTCGAACGGAATATATAGATTAAGAGAAGGGGCTCTAAAATACATATAAAAATAGTATACCCATCGAATTACCTTATGTCCTCGAAGAAGAAGAAAAAAATGAAAGAACCCGCAGCTATTGGCAAAAGAAAATTATTGTTAACTAAAGAAAATCATTCGTAGTAAAGCCAAAATAGACTTGGGCCGGAAAACCAATGCGCACAAATTGTTTTACGCACTGGTTTTCTTGGTAAACCAAATCAGTTTAATTTACGTAGAGTTTTAAATAAGTTCTCAATAAGCTAGACCCATGCTGCGTGTTGTTTCATGCCATAAATAAACTCGAACACTCAAGAAATCTGTTGGACAAGCAGATTCACACCTCTTACAACCGACACAATCCTCTGTTCGTGGAGCCGAAGCAATTTGCTTTGCTTTACATCCGTCCCAAGGTATCATTTCTAATACATCTGTGGGGCAGGCTCGAACACATTGAGTACATCCAATACACGTATCATAAATTTTTACTGAATGTGACATTGAATCTATATATTTTTGAGGGGCATCAATTTTCGATCTACTAAATTTGGAATTGAAATACAAAAAATAGATAAACTCGATTTAGATATTAGATGAATCAATAAGTTTCTAGCGTTTTTGAATCCATTTTCTTCTGAATTGGTTTAGGAACGAGAACCAAAATACTTTAATATATGAGGTATACCTGCTTATTTAAAATTTGATTTTTAAGTTCCATATTGGAATTTAGCTAAGTGATACTATTGATATTATTTTTTTAACAAATTCGCTTGATTGATCCCAGTTCACTTTCAAATTGACGAAACACTAGCAAGTCCAATAGCTGTGATGACAATAGTGATAATCAAGACGACTATAAAAAAAATTCGAAATTGTTACAAAATTTATATTAACCACATTAATATAAACATAAGAGCCCTAACCATATTTCGACTCGTGATCAATCCATATAGACCGCCAGAAAAGCAAGAGGCACTTAAAATAAGTACATGTTCGAGCAGCATTAACAAACTCCTTATCAATTTCGATTCATTTCAATACGAACAAAAATTTCATTAATTAGATTAACTCAAACATAGCCAGTAAAAAAAGAACGAAAGCAATGGATAATAGGTGGAGCTAATAAGGAAAATAATTTCTTTTCTCCATCAAGTCAAATCGAATAGTAAGTAAATGAGATAGTCCAGAATAGAGTTTGATTCCCCCTTCTCAAAAGTGATTATTGGCGAACTACAATAATTGCGTCTATTAGCGGAACTACAATAATTATTGAAATGAGTTCAAATGGAAGAAAAAACATGTTGAAATCTGTTGAAAGATGAATCACAATTTCTTGACTATTGTGTATCAAATCTTGCTCTAGAATCTGGTTTTATTTTGGAGTCCAAATAATCCAATCCCGTCCCATGACATATCTGGAATAGTAGTAATTAGTGAAGCAAAAAGACTTGTACAAACCGGCGAAGTAACTCCATCTCCAACGGTCCAAGGATGAAAAGCTTTATAAAGTAGATTGGGAAGTAATCCCACTCCCAGATCCCATAATATAAGAACTAATCCAAGAAAGACTGAAAGAAAATCCTGTATTGGGCCAGGTAAATCCATTCTATTCTATATAAAATAAGAGATAAATAAATTGAAATCTTTCATAACTTTATTAACCGGTCCAGGAAAAAGAAGTCACTGTATTTTTTTATGATAGTTCTGAATTTTTAATGTTATTCCATTTTCATGTATGTGAATTGAGGTAGATATAGTTATTGTCTCAAGTTCCTTCTTTATCCGAAAGAGTAGTTTGAGTCTATATATTTTGCCTATTTGGAAATCCTTACTATCGATAGAGAATCTTTAGAGAAATAACTATTCTGGATCTAGATAAGATCTAAATGGATTTTTAGTTGAAATTAACCCGCGATCTTCGCCAACTAATCACTAGTTTGAATTTGTAGTTATTCTCCAAGAAAAACCCCCATTCTTTTAGATCCAACTGAGTGTTATTAATTGGGACTTGCTCTTAAATCCAAACATTTAAGAATTTCGGGCAAATTCAAAAGGGTTCCAATTGTGTAATCGTCAATTACTGACATTGGTAACCGACCCCAAGCAATTTCATTATAAGTTAATTCGTGACGGTCATAGGCAGAAAGTTCATATTTTTCAGTCATCAATAAACAATTTCTTCGAGACTATTCAACGCAATTGCCACAAAATATACAGATTTCAAACTCAATACTGTAAATTAAGTAAGCTCTAATATCAGTTTCCAATTTACACTCAACAGCAGGTAGATCTATGGGACATACACGAACACCTACCTCACAAGTAATCCATTTATCAAATTCAAAGTGGATTTGACCGCGGAAACACTCTGCTATCAATTTTTCGTAGGGGTAGTAAATAGTTACAGGTAAACGATTCGCGTGTGATAAGGTAATCATGAAACCTTGACCAATGTACCTTGTCGTACTCGTTGTTGACCATAATTCATGAACTAAGTTATCATAGGGAACATATCATGACTCTTCAACAATTGCCTGCTTGTCGTGTTCTCTTGTTTGGACCAAGTCATAAATATCTAATGTTGTATTCTTTTACAGTGAACGAAGTTTAGAAGAAGTTGGTAATAATAGATTACCTAGGGAAATAGGTATAAAGAAATTGCCATCAACTATTTTATAGTTGGTCCATTCTCCGCCTCGGTAAAGTCCATCTTGTTGTGATAGGAATGAACAATAACAAATAAGTTTTTGTTAATGGAATAAAGATACCCATTAACTCTACCCACCCTTTTTCTTTCAAAAAGCCCAGGCACGGGGATGTGCGGAATAGAAATATTCCAGCCCCCGAGTAAAGAACGGTTACAAATAATGAAGAAACTAGTAGAGTTAGATATGAAGCAACGTAAAATAAATCAAATTTGATACCTAAATATTCTGTTACTAATTCTCCTTTTGGTAAATTAAAAGGTCGGTTCGCACACGCGGCTAGGGACGAAATGAGAAAAACGAAAAAGCCTATAGGTTGGCGCCACAAATTCCATCTCCAAAAACCATGTTTTGCCTGCGCTTCAACTATATCAATTATACTTGAACTGTTAGATAATCGTAGTCACTGATAACATCACTGTTCCCATCGCTATTACAAAAAGCGTACCTGAGATTTTCATCTCCTATGGCTCTTCGAAGGACCCGTTATTAATTTGGATATTTTTTTAGGATAGATAGAAGCAAAATCTATTGAAAGGTCGCCAGGCAAGGCCGGGTTGGATTAACGGGCCTCCGTAGTACAAACATGTAACAACTATGCATATTTTCATGACCCCAAAGACCGACTTACATGTAACAACTATGCATATTTTCATGACCCCAAAGACCGACTTAGTTAGGTTCGTGCAAATATTAGTAAGAAAGCGAGTAAGATTAGTAAAAAAGCGAGTAAGATTATTCATTATAGGTTTCCTCCGGAAATATAAATTCTGAAATAGAAGTTCGAAGAGTTGGAATAGAATAACGCTTGTGAAGCTATACGACTTAACGCCAACATAATGACTCGGATATAGCTGGCCCTTTTCGGTACTTGAATATTGCCCGAACTGTTTTGGTGCATTTACAGTTATTGCTTCTGTGAACATAGGAGCTAAATAATCGCAACGTGTTACATAACGCAAATTTTGTATAATTGTTTGGTTTTCTGCAATTTTTTGCAGCCCTCTGTGTAAATAACCCAATATTAATGTACCATCTTCACCATCTAGAGTAACAATGAGTCGAAGAAGACTGTGCATTGATGGGTGGTGAGGTCCCCTATTGACTATCATGCGATCTTTTCTTGTCGCTGGTACAGTACTAGGTTTTGTCCTGATTCATTCTTCCAGAAATTGCTGAAAACAAAAAGAAGTTCATGAAAATTTAAGCGAATCAAAGTAAAAATAACTCTGCCAATTAGCGGGTTTTTTTCTTCACCTGGGCCATTAATTCTTTGAATTCTTTATAATGTACTGTAGTTTTTTTTTTGTCCACCTGGGCCATTAATTCTTTGAATTCTTTATAATGTACTGTAGTTTTTTTTGACAAATAAGCCAGCAGCCGTTGACGTTTTCCCAGAATTTTACGCAAACCTCTCTCAGATAAATAGTCTTTTTTGTGCAATTGTAAATGTGAAGTAAGTTTCTGTATCTTATTGGTGAAACTGAATACTTGAAATTCAACAGACCCTCTGTTTTCTTTGTTTTCCTCGTGCGAAATAATTGAAATGAATGGATTTTTTACCATAAAAGAATTTTCCCCCCCTTTTATACAGATATAAATTTTATTGATCCGTAAGAATACTGCCAGAAATTTGAATGTAGTATACACAACAATCGGAATTTTTGGCAGTATTTTTACTGAGTTTTCAATTAAGTAATTTTGAATTTGATTGGGATAGTGGATGGTACATTTTTACACTCACAAAACAAAAAAGCGAACAGTTTTTTAGTACGAAGACTCTGTTGATTTATTTCTGGCTCTAATGAATTTGTCATTAACTTAGTATCACAGTATCCTCCACCTAATTTTGAATCGTGGATACATATAGATCCTTAACATACTGAAACGGCTGCCATTATTGGTATCAAACCAATATCGATTCATACAAGCTAAATCTTCTAATCGAAAATTAGGCCAAAGAAAGAACTTGAGTTTAATTAATTCATTTTTTTCTCTATCAAGGTCTTTACTTTCGTCCAAAAATTGACCCCAGCTTTTTCTGTTGTTCTCCTTGCAAAATTCTGGATTTCTATCTACACCATTCCTATTCTTGAAATTGAAATTTAAAGAATTCAGAATTCTCAATTCTCTACGCCGTCTAGACGATAAAATCATTTCAGGAACAAGCAAATCAAAATGATCCGTATCTTTTTTTTTTTCGTATCGTTGATTAGTTTGTTGCTTACTCTTATGAACTAATGAAATACGTATAGCTTGATACATAAGAAATTCTTCCAGATCTTTTAGAGACGCTGTTAATAGGGGTTCGAACGTGAGCCAACCCTCGTTCATCCAATTAAACAGAGTAGCCTCAGTCGAATAATGCTTTGTCAATTTGTCTGCCGGCAGATCTCCCATGGTAATATAGAGTATAAGCCTTCGTCTACGTTGGAAAAAATCTCTTGTCTTTTTCACCATCTGTAGTAAGTTTAGCCGCTCGAGCATATCCTCGTCAAATAGCGGCTCGGTGTGTATGCTACCACCCAAATACTGGGCGTTAAGTTCATTCAACTCGGTTAGCCTCGGCAAGCCAGTTCGGTATTGTGTTTTTTGTTTACGGAACCCTTTTTCATAATTTTCTCTAAGAACTTCTTGGATGTCTTCGATTTCGAGGTCTTCGGGGTTTTGAAGAGCCTTAGCTTTGCTAATAGCTTGTGGCAGGTCTTCGGGTGCGATGTTTTGGTCTTCGAGGCTTTGAATAATCTTAGTTTCTCTAATAGCTTCTTTAATAGCTTCTTTTTCTTGACGAACTTCTTCGTCTTCTTCTTCTTCTTCTTCGTTTCCTTTGAAATTTAAAAGAAGTAGCTTCCAAGGTCTAAGCCAGGGCCTCATTTGATATATCGTCTTACGTCGCATAAATTCGGGGAAGAACCAATCTTCCTGATTCCAATCTTCCTTCGCTCCGGGTGCCTTTAAGATTTCTTCAGTCATTACCATCCAATTAAAAAAGCTTTTTTTGGCTTTTTTGAGTTTCGAATTCGCTCTGGGTGACTTTAAGATTTCGTCGGTAATTCCCATCCAAAAGCTTTGAATTCCCATACAAAAGCTTTTTTTGTCTTTTTTGCGTTCTATAATTTTTTCGGTGGTTCGATACCATAACATCCCATTTTTTCTAGAGAAGTATTGTCTCGCCCCTTTTTTGACCAAGCGTAGCCAATTTAAAACGCGTTTTTTGGCTGCTTTGAGTTCTGGATCGTCTTTGAGTTCTGGATCCTTTTCGATTTCTGGATCCAAGCTCATTTTTGGAACGATATCATAAATAACACCTCTATTCTCATTCTTATTTTTATTCTTATTTTCCTTCTCATTTATTTCAGAATTCGTTTTCTTCAGTTGTGGATATTGAGGACGCTTAATCCCACTTTGTTTAGCAGCCTCAGCCGCAAGTAGTGTTTTATTCTTCGTCTTAAGTATTATAGTATCCTTAGGCACATATAGTCTACCATCCTTACCTAGTCTACCTATAATTACTGGAGCTTTCTTAGGCTTAATTAGTTCAGAATTATAATCCTTCAAATTGACTGCCATTGCTGCATTCTCAACTAGTTTAGAAGTCTCAATTAGTTTAGAATTCTTAGTCTCAATTGCTTCCGAATTCTTAGTATCAATTATTTTATAATTCTTAGTATCAATTTTAATATTTGTATTATGGTTAGGGTCGATCTTTTTAGCGGCCTCCAAATTTGCTATATATTTTTCGAAAAGCTTCCAATCAAAGTCCATATATTTTCTTTCAGGTTTTTTCTTTCGCATGTTTTTCAGAGACGTATAAACCTTGTCTAGATAATTGTCTAGAGAATTATCGGGTAGATTGTGTAGATAAAGCCTGTCTAGATAATCCTTGTAATAATCATGTTCTAGATAAAGCTGGTCTATATAATCCGTGAAATAAACCTTGTCTAGAAATCTCTTATCTAGATAATCCTTGGCATAATCCTTATCTACATAAGTATTGTCTAGATAATTGTCTAGATAAGTATTGGCTCGATAAATCTTGTCTAGAAACTTCTTATCTAGTATCAAATCCTTGAAATAAGTCTTGAAAAAAATTTCCTCTGGTATATCAAATAAGGCGATCTCTTGGCTTTGTAATGGCAATTTAGAAATAGAGGAGTCCTTCTGAGTTTCAGAAGAAATATATTTATATGCTAACAGATCATATTTATAGTTTTTCTTAAACTTAGTTTTTTTATTTCTTACTGAATATACTTCGGAATCATCTTGTTTTTTGGAATGAAGTAATGGGTCTTTTTCAGATGAATCTCCGTTATTTAAATGCGTATTTTGAGGCGTATGGCGCCCGTTAACTTTATTTCGCCAGGTTTGTGCGCCTACTCGCTCCCAATGTTCCTTAGATAAATTGTATTGAGACTGACCTCTTAACCAGTTTTTCCATGGATTTGTTCCACAATTTCTAAGTTTCTTCTGCTTTAATTCAGAATGAAATATTCCCAGTCTTTCAAAAGAATCCTTTATTGCAGTCTTAAGAAAAAAAGACGTTCCGCGATATTGAAGAACAGATCTTAACTTATCACTAACTAGGGTTTGTGATAATTTGTAAAATACATACGCTTGCGATAGAGAAGATAAATTTGGCAAGGAAGCAAATTTCGGAACAATCTGTCGAACGGTAATTCTTTTTTGATTTGTTTCAGTATTGGAAATGTCTTTCTCAAATTTTTTTTTTGTCAAATTGATTCTAGGAATCTTAATAATATATAGAAAGATATCTAGGTATATTTTGTATAGTTTTTCAATGAAAATTTGTGTAAAATAATTACATTTACTTAGTAATCGAACATTTCTTCTTTTAACTATTTTACACAAATTTTTTAATAATTCTACATTATTATTTTGCTTTTTGTTGTTACGACTATTATTTAGTCCGGAAGTTACTTTTTTTTTTTCTTTTGTAATTATTTCTATTTTGTTTTTGATTGTGCTTGTTCTATTAATTAGATTTTTTATTTTTTCTTCTGAATTTGTCGAAGCTGTAGAGCTAATTTCATTAAATGATTCATTACTTTTCTCAGTGTTGAGTCCATTTATGGAATCTTTTTCTTTTTGAGTTTCACTCGATTCATCTACCCCTATCTCTTTTAATCTTGTATTTTTTTTTAGTCTATTCAAAATTCTGCTTTTTAGAACTATAACGCTCTCGTTAACCTGTTTTATGCTTTCTTTAAGCCGTTGTATGCTTTCTTTTGAATTTCTTAGAACTGTAGCCAAATTTTGCTGTATTGTTGTGTTGCAAACGCTTCTTATAAATCGACCGACGTGCCCTTGCAAGTTTGCTGCTGCGAATCTTTGACTTTTTTTGCTTAGTTCTGTAAAAATGGGCTTCCAAAAAACGGAGGGCTGGTTGCGTCGGACAGGACCCCAAGGAAAGTCAGCTAATCCCCAAGTAGACCTTATAAAAGCAGACTTCTTGGTTTTCCTTTTCTCACCCGCTGTGTGCCAAGGTTTCAACTCTAAAGGCCATATAACTTGAATTTGAAAACCGTAGTCCCACCATTCCTCCGGCAAGTTCTCGATAGATATGTCGCCCTCGTTTAGAACAAAACCTTCATCGTTGCATAAAACATGACTCTCGTTTTCCCAGTCCTTTCTATCCTCAGCCCACTCGGGCTGCTGCAACAATAAGATCCGAGCAATATTTTTACCTATTATCGCTAAAGGTAACGTAATATATTTTCTAAAAAAAGCATTCCAGATTAAAATGATCCCCCTTGTGCCTAGCCCATAATAAAGCTCACTCCATGCATCTAGTCCATCCATCCGGAATACCTCTTCGTCGGGGTCTATTCCTAATCTATTTCTTCTTTTTTTCCTTTTCTTTTTTGGCTTTCTTTGTATTTTTCTTTTTGCCTGTTCTTTCTTAGGTTCCTTACGAGTGAAAAGGGCCCCTTTTTTTATTCCAAAGCTATGCATCAAATTTTGTATTTTCCAAGGAACGGATTTCAATACCCTAAAAAAACGAGCCAGTGCACTTTCTAAGAAGCCTAAAAAAAGAGGGGAATGCGGAAACCTTTCAATCTTTCTTATAACAACTCCGTTTTTACGCCGTAGGGCGATCATAGCACCTTTGACTTCATCCTGATGCCAAAATTGATCGCGCACCTGTTTCAAGGAGGTCCTCCACAAGTTCGTAATCACCGCGTCATTCCCCTCCATATCGATGGTGCTGCTGCCGGCGTGAGAATGCAAAAGGCTTATCCAATACGCCTTATTATAAGGGTCTCCCCCACTGTTTTTGTAATCCATTCTAACCTTTATATTCATCTCTGTAGCAATTTCCGGATCCATGTTTCTCTTCGCTTTCTTACTATCTCCCAACGACAACAATTTAGCTTGAGTCGCTTCATTCATAATAACGTCATATTTGTATTGTCCTGATATAATATCAAAGCAGTCATCATCTCCCCGCAGGGTTACAAAAGGGTCGCCCAGCTCATAGTTGAGCTCGCGGAGTAATACGTATGACCAGCGAGGGACAGGTTGATGGATGTGCGCTCGTCCGAACATTTGTCCCGCGTTATAAGTCCATTCTTGCTTGCGCTTTTTGCGTTTTCGCTGTTTCCTATCAAGGGTTCCTCCCTCCTTTTCCCCAGGTCTAGCAAAAAATTTTGACAAAGGATTATAATATAATTTTCCTTCCGCTCTGAGTTTTAATGTTTTACTTTTTAGTATCGCGAACATTCTCTCTTCATATTGTGGGGACTCTAAAATCAAACCTGGCAAAAGGGTATCATGAATTTGATTTAGAGCAAGGATTTGCTTAAGTTGAGATTCTCTAGGTTCATCGACTTCCTTAAGTGGAGATTCTCTAGGTTCATCGATTTCTTTAAGTTGAGATTCTCTAGGTTCATCGTCGATTTGTTTACGAGATTTTGTAGTTCTTTTTTTTTTTATTCGAGGAGATTTCATTGCAGTCTGGACTTTTTCACGATATTTTGTAGTTTCTTTTAATTGTTCTTTAAATTTCAGTAGATTGGAGACTTTTTCACGAAATTCGCCCAATTTAAGACGTGCCCTTTCTTCGCGCAGACGTGCTTCTTCCTCTAGACGTGCTTTTTCGCGTCGAAGTGCTTCTTCCTCTTGTTCCCTCTCTTTTTCCCGTTTCTCCTGTTCTGGGCTTTTCTGGGCCTTTTCTTCACTTTTCGCCTTTTCTTCGCTTTTCTCCTTTTCTTCGCTTTTCTCCTTTTCTTCGCTTTTCTTCTTTTCTTCACTTTTCTTCTTTTCTTCGCTTTCCTCTGTTTCTTCTTCTTCGGGATCCTCAATTACGTCGCTCAACTCTTTGATTCTTACACGAGAGGGCCCAGCCAACAAAGGATCATACCTTTTTGGTAGGCAGAAGTAGGTTTCATTCATTTGCTCAATACAAAGCCTAGTCCTTTTTTCGAGTATATCTAGAAAAATAAATCCCGTGTCTAGAGCCTCAATTCTCTTTCTAAACTCGTTATTTAAGTTTTTTTGTCTTTGTTCGTTCTTAGAAAGCCAATCTTTGTCTAGTTTATCAAAGGAGAGTCTTTCTACTGAAGATATCACCCCTTTCATCAGTTCCTTAAAACTAGAAAAACTGGGAGGATCTGTAAAAGATATTCTTTTTTTTCCATCACTTCCGCATGTATCAAAAAAATATTGTGAAGCTTCTTTTCTTACGGCTCCAAAAAAGTGGTCATTGCCTATGTATCGTACTGGACGCGTCCATTGAAACGGACAAAAATCGCCCGCTAAAATGCTTTCCACCGGTATGGGGAGTTTTTGATCTTTTTCTTCATCGAGATCCCTTCCCCAAGGCGGGTTAGCAATTTCTTCGTTGAATAAGACTGTTTTTCTTAGAATCTCCTCCTTCTGGTCCTCGTTCTTGTCCTCGTTCTTGTCCTCGTTCTTGTTCTCGTTCTTGTCCTCTTCCGCTTCTTCTTCTTCGTTCTCCCAGTAAGTGTCAGCTTTTCGGTCTTGTCTGGCTACCCAATTTGCTCGCAGTGCTGGGGCTTGGATGCCTGTCAGTGGATGTGAAAAGATCAATACCGGGCCTTTGCCTAAATAGTACATACAGGTAACAAACAAGAAAATATTAACGAACCTACCCGTGTTTCTCCTTAAGTTTATTAACAGCAAGTACTGAATTTCTGACACAGTCCACTGAAAGTTTCGTGCAAGGAATTCAAATTCGTCGCCAAGGGCCCTAACAAGGTACTGATAAATTTTCTTTTTGTATTTTCTCCATTCTGAGTTGATATACTTCTGAAATTCTGCTACCCGGTACTGAACGTGGGAAAAACGTACTTGAACTTTTGCCCCAAGGTAGATATAGATATACCTATCTAATGCTGCCACAAGTTCCTTCTTAGAGCTACTCATAACATAGATTCGTATCCAGTCCAATAATCTTTTCGAGACCACAAGGAAACAAATGTGACCAATTAACCAACCAACAAAACTACTTAGTACCAATAAAATTTTGTTGTTGCATCTAAACATATACACGTTGATTAATCGGGTTAAGGTTGCAGTTGGTAAAAGGGTCTGGTTCGCTAATTGAAAAATGAAAGTATTTAGAAAAATTACTAAATTCTTTCTAGTAGCCATCGTAACCGTATAGTCCCAATTGTCGGCTGCGAAATAAAATAGAACATAGGGTGCAAATAGTACCGTTACGATATGCGGTGTCCACAATAGTCGATGCAAAGGCGTATTATAGATCGACATGAACCTCACGAGCTGGCCCATAATCAAACCAGTTATTGCTGCGGCCTTCTGCTCGGGTGCTTCAACGAAAAGGAAGAGATATGAGGGTCTTATCGAGAATGTAGTTAGAAACCCATAATAGAGTCCGGCCCCAAGGGCCGAATTAGTTAGTTTCATACAAACATTAGTCCAAAATTTCGTCATCATAGTAGTTCTCCATGAAATGTTAATTCGAAGAGGTGGAATAGAATAACGATTGTGAAGTTAAGAGGCGTTTACTAGAATCTAATGAAATAGAGCGACTTTGAGAGTGTATTTTTATTAGCATTTTCGAAATTTTCAAATTCGTTGTTATCGTTGGATGTGAAAGACATCTATATATTCAAAAGACTACTTTTTTTTATTTATTATCTAGTGAGTCTTTTCATTTTTATATTCAAAAGACTACTTTTTTTTTATTTATTATCTAGTGAGTATTTTCATTTTTATATTCAAAAGACTACTTTTTTTTTATTTATTATCTAGTGAGTATTTTCATTTTTTAAAACTTGGCTTTATTTGTTGTTTTTTTTGTTTTTATCTTTTTCATCTAGGTTTGGATTATTTACGACTAATTCAATTTTCAGTTTGATTTCTCGGAGATGTCTAAAATTATTGTGCAGCTCTTTCGCGATTTGCTCCAATCTTTGCATTTTTTCTTTTACTACTTCTCGCAGTTTGATTTCTTGGAGATCTTGAAAATTATTTGGAAGCTCTTTCGCGATTGACCCCAATCTTTGCGTTTTTTCCTTTAGTACTTGAAAAATGGGTCGCCAAAATTTAAACCGAGGGGGAAAGGAAGGAGACCAAGGAACGTAAGTCATTCCCCCGGTCGGGTTTATAAAGGTATATAAATGGGTCCGACCGTATTCCTTAGGCGGTGTGTGCCACGGTCTTAACTTTACTGCCCATGTAACTTCCACTTCAAAACCGAACTCCCACCACTGGGGCGGCATGTATGTGGTTAGTACCTCTAGTGCGTTCGTGATCGAGATTTTGCCGCCCTGGACCCGAAACCCGTTCTCATCGCATATCCAATATGTCTCTCGTTCCCAGTCGTCTATATCCTCGGCCCACTCAGGCTGCTGGAACAATAAGATCCGAGCAATATTTTTACCTATTATCGCTCCGGGTAACCAAATATATTTTCTATAGAACGTTTGCTGGAGTATAATAAGCCCCCTAATGCCTAGGGGACATCTAAGGAAAATCCATAAATCTTCCCC